AAACTTACAGCAGCTTGCCAAACAAAGGCTAAGAGAAAAAAGAGAAGAGGTATTACTGGCATAAAATCTACGATTGGATTCAAAAAAGCATAGGCCTCGGGCAATTTGACGAATAAAAAACTACTCGAAAAAAGGGCAGAATTAAAACAGATACAGATCAAATTAAAGATATTAAGCATAACAAAATTTTGTTCTTGGAGATAATTTTGATTGAGTTATTAATATGTTTTTTGATATAAGGAAAAAAATGAAGAAAGGAAAAAAAATAAGGCAGACTAAACAATACTTCTTTGAACTCACCCAATCAAAAAGCCTTCAATTCTTACAAGAGAATAGAAGAAATCATACTTTCATACAATATCTTAATTGAATTCTATGTAATGATCAATAAATTAGGTTTAATTCTCTATTTAATTCTCTATCCATACGTGCAAAAATCGTAGCAAGAATCTACTCTATTCCATAGCTATTTGGAACTGGAATTGACGAACAAGGAATACCTATATTAGTGTTTAGTAGTTTCAAATAGAAATCTATTTGGGGCGTGGCCAAGTGGTAAGGCAACGGGTTTTGGTCCCGCTATCCGGAGGTTCGAATCCTTCCGTCCCAGAGCATACTCCTTTTATATATCAGAATAACGATATCCGAATCTAAATTGCTCTTTTTTTTGTTTTTAATAACCTTCTTTCTAAGAGTCAAATATTGGAGAAAGTGTGATTCTTGCTTTTGATTTTGAATGATTTCTTAAGATTGACACTCGAAGAACTGCGAGATTGGTGGATCTATTTTATCGATTTATTTGATCTATCGGGTTATTTGAAGATGCAAGGTAGATTCAAAAAAATTAGTTTATTTGTGTTATTTATAATATTCGTGATATTATTATTTTCGTAATATTATTATTATTAATGATATTCTTTTTTTTTACTAATATTATATATTATACTTTTCTATTCTAATAAAATCTAATAAAAAATATATATATATTGCATTCATACAATATGGGTTAGTTTGAATTCTTATTGAGGCTTTTTCTTCCTAAATTATATATTTATTTCATATAGCATATAGAAGGAAATTTATTTCATATAGAAGGAAGAAGTATAGATTACTATAGATCGACTGAACCTATGACTATTCATGATTCCATAATTGAATAAATGTTCCAAACTAGAGGAATGTTATGGTAAAACTTCGTTTGAAACGATGTGGTAGAAAGCAACGTGCGACTTGAAGGACATGATCGGCTGTGGATGTCAAAACCCACCACTTTCCATTATGTAGAAATGAAGGTGCTTTTTGCTCGACATCCTTTGTTCTATTATAATCCGGCTTTTTGTTGGGTTGTAATGTAAATAGTACAGGATGGAGCTCGAAGAGAAACATCTATTTTTCAGGGGCAAGGATCTAGGGTTAGTTAATGGAAATCAATAAGTTGGAACAACTTCGTAAGTCTATTTTTGATATAGAAATCGAAAGGCTCCGATTCAAACTATTTTCAAATCAAAAAGAAAATTGTTGGAATTGGTAAAACTCTTTCGATCAAAAGTGTATCATGCGGGAATTAATCGTTCATATGATTCTTTGATAGAAAGATAGAAAGAAAAAAAGAGAGAAAAAAAGGGCATGTTGCTGCCATTTTTTGAAATGATTAAATATCGCCGAAGTAATGTCTAAACCCAATGATTCAAGGAAAAGATAAAAGATCCTAGAACAAGGAAATACCCTTTTCAATTTTCTCAACAACTAGATTAAAATGAAGAATCGAAATAGATTCTAAGCGAGACAAACAAAAAAGGGGTTAGAGACCACTCAATAAAAGAATGCCTAAGGATTTTTTTTGAGCATTTTGAGAGTTATTTGACTTGAGTTATGAGAGTACGAATGCTTTTTTCTTCTTTTTTTTTTTCGAAAAAAAAAAAAGACGGTTTAATGGTTTAAATGTCTAATTGATTTGCTGGTTTATGGATTTTTTTGACATTCTAATTCCATACATAGACATAACTTTTAATTAATCATTTTTTTTTCTCGAGCCGTACGAGGATAAAACTTCTTATACGTTTCTAGGGGGGGTATTATTTAACTACATCTATCCCAATGAGCCGTTTATCGAATTGTTGCAATTGATGTTCGATCCCGAAGAGAGGGAAGAGATCTTCGAAAAGTGGGTTTTTATGATCCGATAAATAATCAAACCTATTTAAATGTTCCCGCGATTCTCTATTTCCTTGAAAAAGGAGCTCAACCCACAGGAACTGTTCATGATATTTTAAAGAAGGCGGGGGTTTTTACAGAACTTAGTCTTAATCAAACAAAATTCAATTAATGAAATACAAAAAAGAGGGTGTGGATGATTCATATCTAGCTTTGTATAAATTTTTCTTTATTATTTCCTCCCCCCTCTTTTGTTCTATTCATACTAATAAATTTATTATTCGTATTTCTTATTACTATGCTACTATAGAATATTGCTACTCTACTATAGAATATATTCTATAGAATACCGTGTTCTATAACAACAAAACCAGATTTTATGGAGCTAATTTTATTGATATAAAATATAGAGAAAAAAGATCAATTGAATAAATGAAGTGAATAAATGAAGTAATTGCATTTTTAAAAATATGTTATTTTAAAAAATAACATAAAATAAGATAAAAAAACAGATAAAATAACATATAAAAATAGAAAATATTAATAATAATTAATAAAAAAAAAAAATAATAATTATAATAAAAAATAATAATTAATAAAAAAAATTGACTTAATTCTTTTTTTTTTTTCATTGTATTTTTTATAGTCTTTTTTCTATTCTTTATTCTTTTCTCAACTCTCAACATTTCTATTCAAAATTTACAATCATATTGACAACAGCGTATTGAACAAATATAATTCGATCATAGATAAATAGATCTATTTATCCCCGCCCACAAGTTTGGCACTTCACTTCATTCAAATAATGGGTTCTTTTTATAGAATTTGTTGTGATATAATAAGTTTTTTTTATTGTAATTGTATTGAAACAAAAAAAAATGGATAACAGGATAACAATGGAATGAATAAGACAGGAGGCGGTCCGCAAATTTTCACTTATTCTATTTCTATGCTATGTTTTTATCTGAGAATTTCGTGTCTTTTTATTTTATTCCAATTTTTGCTAATTTTGTGTTTTGATTGCCTCGTGCAATTCAATTTTTTTATTCCGATTGTATCTACATATTCTAATTTTTTTATAATTTTTTGGGGGTTGCTAACTCAACGGTAGAGTACTCGGCTTTTAAGTGCGACTAGCATCTTTTACACATTTGTATGAAGAAAGGGATTCGTTCATACCATCGGTAGAGTTTGTAAGACCACGACTGATCCTGAAAGGGGTGCATGGAAAAAAGAGCATGTCGTATCAATGGAGAATTTTAAGAATCCATTTTTTTCCGGATCAGTCCAAAAAAAATCGTCTTTGAATTTTTGGTGCGGAACAAAAAAAATGAATTGAATTCAAAGTTGGGTCGAGTGAATAAATGGATAGAGCTCCGCGACCCAAATTATAGGGAAACAAAAAGGAACGAGCTTCTGTTCTCAATTTGAATGATTACCCAATCTAATTAAACGTTAAAAATAAATTAGTGCCTAATGTGGTAAAGGGTTTTCTCATGAGTAAATTATCGATTTTTTTATAAGTCCTAATTATTAGTTATTCCCTTTATGGGTTAGACATGAATGTGTAGAAGAAGCAGTATATTGATAAAGAAAAGATATTTTTTTTTTTCCAAAATCAAAAGAGCGATTGGGTTGAAAAAATAAAGGATTTCTAACCGGCTTCTTATCCTATAACGAACATAAATCAATTAGATGGCAAAAGATAGGATAGAGAATACGTTGATGAACCTACTTGTCTCCGAGGTATCTATTCTTTTCTTACTATAATACCTTGTTTTGACTGTATCGCACTATGTATCATTTAATAACCGAATAGATTCCCTATCTTTGGTTCAAATCGAATTTCAAATGGAGGAATTTCAAGTATATTTAGAACTAAATAGATCTCGCCGGCATGATTTCCTATACCCACTTATTTTTCGGGAGTATATTTATGCACTTGCTCATGATCATGGTTTAAAAAAATCGATGATTTTTTTGGAAAATCAGGGTTATGGTAATAAATTCAGTTCACTAATTGTGAAACGTTTAATTATTCGAATGGATCAACAGAATCATTTGATTATTTCTGCTAATGATTCCAACCAAAATCCTTTTTTTGGGCACAACAATAATTTGTATTCTCAAACGATATCGGCGGGATTTGCAGTCATTGTGGAAATTCCATTTTCCTTACGATTAGTATCTTACTCACAAGGGGAAGAAGTCGCAAAATCTCATAATTTACAATCAATTCATTCAATATTTCCTTTTTTAGAGGACAAATTATCACATTTAAATTGTGTGTTAGAGGTACTAATACCTCATCCCATCCATCTCGAAATCTTGGTTCAAGCCCTTCGTTACTGGATAAAAGATGCTTCTTCTTTGCATTTATTACGGTTCTCTCTCTACCAGTATTGTAATTTGAAGAGGTTTATTACTCCAAAGAAATCTATTTCGATTTTTAATCCAAGATTATTCTTGTTCCTATATAATTCTCATGCATATGAATACGAATCCATTTTCCTTTTTCTCCGTAATCAATCTTCTCATTTACGATCAACATCTTCTGGAGTCTTTCTTGAAAGAATTTATTTCTATGGAAAAATAGGGTATCTTGTAGAAGTCTTTTATAATGATTTTCAGAACAACCTGTGGTTGTTCAAAGACCCTTTCATACATTTTATTAGGTATCAAGGAAAGTCAATTCTGTCCTCAAAGGATACGTCTCTTCTGATGAATAAGTGGAAATATTACTTTGTCGATTTATGGCAATATTCTTTTTACATGTGGTCTCAATCAGGAAGAGTCCGTATAAATCAATTATATAAATATTCTCTCGACTTTCTGGGCTATCTTTC